TGTACACGACAGAAAAATTATCCCATGTGGATCAGTATCATTATTGGGTTTATACCAATGAGCAAAAAAAGTACAACTTGAACAATGAATTAATAAGTCGAACAAAAGCTCTAGATAAAGAAAAGGGATTTCTTGCTCTAGATATGCTCGAAAAAAGGACCAGATTATGCAATGATGAAAACGAACAAAAATACTTGCCCAAAACGTATGACCCCTTTTTGAGGGGACCATATCGTGGAACAATAAAAAAATTCTATTCACATATGATCATGAATGATTTAATCACTTCTACAGATATGGAGGATTCCATAGAAATCAATTGGATAAATAAGATTTATGGGCTACTTCCTGATAATTCTAATTATTCCAGAAAATTTGAACATCAAAAGAATCCGCCTGATAGGGAATCATTACTGAATTATATTGGTAATTCCTTAACCTCAATCAAAGAATTTCCCTTTGAGCCTGCACCCATTTTGCATTTTAAAAAATATTCTTTATTGAGAGAGCAAACAAGAATTGATTTAGAAAATCAAACAAAAGCTTTAAAATGGGTATTCGATGTAATTACAACTGATCCAAACGATCAAACAATAATTAGAAATAAATCTATTGGAATAGAAGAAATTCGTAAAAGGGTTCCTCGGTGGTCATACAAATTAACTGATGATTTGGAAGAACAGGAGGAAGAAAATGAGAAAGAATCTAAGGAGGATCATGAAATTCGTTCAAGAAAAGCCAAACGCGTAGTAATTTATACTGATAACAATCAGAATACCAACCCTATTACAACTACAAATAATACTAATAATAGTGATCAAGCAGAAGAGGTGGCTTTGATACGTTACTCGCAACAATCGGATTTTCGTCGGGATATAATCAAAGGATCCATGCGTGCTCAAAGACGTAAAGCGGTTATTTGGGAAATGTTTCAAGCAAATGTGCATTCTCCGCTTTTTTTGGATCGAATAGACAAAGCATTTTTTTTTTCTTCTTTTTATATCTCTGAAATGATGAATCTCATTTTTAGGAATTCGGTGGGGAGAGAACCAGAATTGAAAATTTCACATTTTTATTTTGAGGAGGAAGAGACAGGGGAAAAAGAGAAAAAAAACGAAGAAAAAAAAGAGGAAAATGAACGTATAGTAATATCAGAAACTTGGGATAGCATTATATTTGCTCAAGCAATAAGAGGTTTGATGTTAGTAACCCAATCTTTTCTTAGAAAATACATTGTATTGCCTTCATTGATAATTGCTAAAAATATTGGCCGTATGTTATTATTCCAATTCCCAGAATGGTATGAGGATTTGAAGGACTGGAATAGAGAAATGCATGTTAAATGCACTTATAATGGTGTTCAATTATCAGAAACTGAATTTCCCAAAGATTGGTTAGCAGATGGTATTCAGATAAAGATTCTATTTCCTTTCTGTTTGAAACCTTGGCGAAGATCTAAAATACGATCTCATCCTAGGGATCAAATAAAAAAAAAAGGAAAAAAAGACAATTTTTGTTTTTTAACGGTTTGGGGAATGGAAGCGGAATTCCCTTTTGGGAATCCCCGAAAACGACCTTCCTTTTTTGAACCCATTTATAAGGAACTCCAAAAAAAAGTTAGAAAAGTGAAAAAGGATTTCTTTCTACTTCTAAAAGTTTCAAAAGAAAAAACAAGATGGATCATTAAAATACCTCTAGTTCTAAAACGAATAATGAAGGAAATTCAAAAAGTAAACCCAATATTCTTATTTGAATTGAGCAAGGTGAAAGTATACGAAACAGCTGAAAATGGAAAAGATTCCGAAATAAATAATAAGATTATTCACAAATCAACCATTCAAATCCAATCCATGAATTGGACAAATTATTCACTCATAGAAAAAAAGATGAAAGATCTTTCTGATAGAACAACCACAATCAGGAATCAAATAGAACGAATCACAAAAGACAAGAAAAAAATAATTCTAACTTGTGATGATAAAAGATCGAAATCACAGAAACATATTTGGCAGATATTCCAAAGAATAAATATACGATTAATACGTAAATCACATTATTTTATGAAATCTCTGATTGAAAATATATATATAAATATCTTGCTATGTATGATTACCATTCACAGGATCTATTCCCAACTTTTCTTTGAATCAACAAAAAAAATAATCAAAAAATCCGTTTACAACGATCAAACAAATCAGGAAGGAATTAATGAAAGAGATCAAAATACAATGAACTTTTTTTCCACTATAAAAAAGTCCTTTTCGAATACTAATATTAGTAATAGTACAAAAATGTATTATGACTTATCCTCCTTGTCCCAAGCATATGTATTTTACAAATTATCACAAACCCAATTACTTAACAAGTATCAATTGAAATCTCTACTTCAATATCAGGGGACTTATCCTTTTATTAAGGATAAAATCAAGGATTATTGTATGACACGAGGAATATTTGATTACAATTCAAGACATAAGAAAATTCATAAGTCTGGAATGATTGAATGGAAAAACTGGTTAAAGGGGCATTATCAATACAATTTATCTCAAACCAAATGGTCGCGGTTAGTACCACAAAAATGGCGAAATAGAATCAATCAACGTTATAGGATTCAAAATAAGGACTCAATTAAAGCAGATTCGTATAAAAAAGAAAAAGACCAATTAATTCATTACGTGAAACAAAATTACTATGCAGCGGATTCATTGACAAATCAAAAAGAAAAATGGAAAAAACACTACAGATATGATCTTTTATCACATAAATATATGAACTATGTGGATAAGGAAGATTTTTATATTTATGGGTCAAGATTACAAGTAAACGGGGTTCACAAAATTCCATATAATTTCAATAAACCAAAATCCGAATCATTTTATGTATTGGTAAGTACAGCTATTAGTTATTATCTAGAAGAAGGATATATTATTGATACGCATAAAAATCTAGATAGAAAATATTTTGATTGTCGAATTCTCCACTTTTGTCTTAGAAAAAATATCGATATTGAGACCTGGACCAATACACATATCGGTACCAAAATTGATAAAAATACTAAGACTGAGACTGAAAAAAAAATCAACAACAAATTGAAAAAAAAAGATATTTTTTCTCTTACGATTCATCAAGAAATCAACCCATCCAATCAAAAAAGTATTTTTTTTAATTGGATGGGAATGAATCAAGAAAGAGTTTATCATACCATATCAAATCTAGAATCTTGGTTCTTCCCAGAATTTGTCTTACTTTTTGATGCATATAAGATTAAACCATGGATTATACCAATCAAATTACTTCTTTTTGACTTTTATTTTTATAAAAATAAAAGTCAAAATAAAAACATCAATATAAATAGAAAAAATAATCTTAAATTAGAAAATTCAAACCAACAAAAAAATGAGCAACAGGACCAAGTAAATCTTGTATCAGATCTACGAAAAGAAAACAAAAAAAAAGATATTGAAGAGAATTATGCGAGATCAGACATTACCATTAAAAAAGGTAAGAAGAAAAAACAATCCAAGAAAAACAAGGAAGCAGAACTAGATTTCTTCCTGAAAAAATATTTCCTTTTTCAATTAAGATGGGATGACTCCTTGAACCAAAGAATGATCAATAATATCAAGGTATATTGTCTCTTACTTAGACTGATAAATCCAAAAGAAATTGCTATATCCTCGATTCAAAGAGGAGAGATGCATCTAGATGTAATGCTAATTCAGAAAGATCTAGCTCTTACAGAATTGATAAAAAAAGGAATATTAATTATCGAACCAATTCGTCTATCTATAAAAAGGGATGGAAAATTGATTATATATCAAACTATAAGTATTTCATTGGTCGAGAACAATAAACACCAAACTAATAGAAAATGCATAAAAAAAAGATATATTGATAAGAGAAATTTGGATAAACCCATTGTACGATATGGGAATATGCTTGTGAATGGGGACACAAATTATTATGATTTCCTTGTTCCCGAAAATATTCTATCTCCTAGACGTCGCAGAGAATTGAGAATGTTAATTTGTTTCAATTCCCATAATTGGAATGTTACGGATAGAAATATAAATCCATTATTTTGCAATGAAAACAACATAAGAAACTATGGAAAATTTTTGGATGAGGACAAGCATCTTAATACGGATACAAATAAATTCATTAAATGCAAATTTGTTCTTTGGCCTAATTACCGATTAGAAGATTTAGCTTGTATGAATCGCTATTGGTTTGATACCAATAATGGCAGTCGTTTCAGTATGTCAAGGATACATATGTATCCACGATTTAGAATTATTTAATTTAATAGTATATTTCCTATATCATATATATATCTATATTCCGTGACATTTTTGGTATATGAAAGCCGAAAGATGTATGCATATGCTATGTTATATTTTGGTAAATGATACAGATTGAATGGTGTATCCATTCAATTGGATATAGGAATAAATAAATTAGAGGAATCCCTTTAGATAGAAATAAATTCTTTTCTTTCGTTAATGCGGAAACATATTATCCCCTTCTATCCAAATCAAATTGAAAATTTGATTTGGATAAAATAAAGAAGTAGTATATGAATAAATCCAAATTTTTGTGTGTACTAGATGTGTGTACTAGATTAAAATAACCGGCATAATTCTTTTTTTTTATTATCATTTTTCCTGATCGGAAAAATCCATGAAAAAGAAAGAAAAAGGATAGAAAAATTTTTTATGGTCAAAAATTCATTCATTTCCATTATTCCACAAGAAGAAAAAAAAGAAAACAAAGGTTCTGTTGAATTTCAAGTATTCAATTTCACCAATAAGATACGGAGACTTACTTCACATTTGGAATTGCACAAAAAAGATTTTTTATCGCAAAGGGGTCTACGAAAAATTCTAGGAAAACGTCAACGGTTGCTGGCTTATTTGTCAAAGAAAAATAGAGTACGTTATAAGAAATTAATTGGTCAGTTGGATATTCGAGAGCCAAAAACTCGTTAATTTAATCGTTTGAATTTTTTTTAGTAGTATTCAATTTTTCGTTTTGATGAGTCTCGTTTTGAGGAATTCATGGAATAATGAATTAAGGAAGAAAAGATATGACAGTACCGGTTACAAGAAAAGATCTCATGATAGTCAATATGGGGCCTCACCACCCATCAATGCATGGTGTTCTCCGACTAATCGTTACTCTCGATGGTGAAGATGTTATTGACTGTGAGCCCATATTGGGCTATTTACACAGAGGAATGGAAAAGATAGCGGAAAATCGAACAATTATACAATATCTACCTTATGTAACACGATGGGATTATTTAGCTACTATGTTCACAGAGGCAATAACCGTAAATGCGCCAGAACAATTGGAAAATGTTCAAGTACCTCAAAGAGCTAGCTATATCAGAGTAATTATGCTGGAATTGAGCCGTATAGCTTCTCATTTGTTATGGCTTGGACCTTTTATGGCGGATATCGGTGCACAGACTCCCTTTTTCTATATTTTAAGAGAAAGGGAATTGATATATGATCTATTCGAAGCCGCCACAGGTATGCGAATGATGCATAATTATTTCCGTATTGGAGGAGTAGCTGCTGATCTACCTTATGGATGGATAGATAAATGTTTGGATTTCTGCGATTATTCTTTAACAGGAGTTGTTGAATATCAAAAACTTATTACGTGGAATCCTATTTTTTTGGAACGAGTTGAAGGAGTGGGCATTATTGGTGGAGAAGAAGCTGTAAATTGGGGTTTATCAGGACCGATGTTACGAGCTTCTGGAATCCAATGGGATCTTCGTAAAGTTGATCATTATGAGTGTTACAATGAATTCGATTGGGAAGTCCAATGGCAAAAAGAAGGAGATTCATTAGCTCGTTATTTAGTACGAATCGCTGAAATGAAGGAATCCATAAAAATTATTCAACAGGCTCTAGAAGGAATTCCTGGAGGACCTTATGAAAATTTAGAAGTACGACGCTTTGATAGAGCAAAGAATTCCGAATGGAATGATTTTGAATATAGATTTATTAGTAAAAAACCTTCACCCAATTTAGAATTGTCGAAACAAGAACTTTATGTGAGAGTGGAAGCCCCAAAAGGAGAATTGGGAATTTATTTGATAGGAGATAATAGTGTTTTCCCCTGGAGATGGAAAATTCGTCCACCCGGTTTTATCAATTTGCAAATTCTTCCTCAGCTAGTTAAAAGAATGAAATTGGCTGATATCATGACGATATTGGGTAGTATAGATATCATTATGGGAGAAGTTGATCGTTGAAATGATAATTGATACGACAGAAGTACAAACTATCAATTCTTTTTCTACATCGGAATTTTTTAAAGAAGTGTATGGACTAATATGGATTGTACCCATTTTGACCCTTATATTGGGAATAACAATGGGGGTACTAGTAATTGTATGGTTAGAAAGAGAAATATCTGCAGCGATACAACAACGTATTGGGCCTGAATATGCTGGCCCGTTGGGAATTCTTCAAGCTATAGCGGATGGGACTAAACTACTTTTTAAAGAGGACCTCCTCCCATCTCGAGGAGATATTCGTTTGTTTAGTGTGGGACCGTCTGTAGCGGTTATATCAATTCTACTAAGTTATTTAGTAATTCCTTTTGGGTATCGTCTTGTTTTAGCCGATCTCAGTATAGGTGTTTTTTTATGGATCGCCATTTCTAGTATTGCTCCTATTGGGCTTCTTATGTCAGGATATGGATCGAATAATAAATATTCCTTTTTAGGTGGTCTACGAGCTGCTGCTCAATCTATTAGTTATGAAATACCATTAACTCTATGTGTGTTATCAATATCTCTACGTGTGATTCGTTGGAATATGAACTTTGAACCTCTCTTCTAGAAATAAAAGAAAAAAGAAAGAGGTTCAATGTATTGAATAGATGTTTTCATTTTTTTTATTCAGCATTCGGGTTGATGAGTTAAACCAGATAGTTATATGAGTGAAACTAAACAGCTTCCAAATTTGTAGTAAGAAGAAACAATCTCATTCCCTATGTACAAGAATAAGGTTGAAGTAAAAATAAGCAGTGTAAACTGCTTACCCCAAGATTAAGATTTTTTGATTAGTCATCATATCTTGAAGCGGGCGAAAACAAAAGATCAACTGTATGGAGTTTCTACTACTGTCTCGTATGTATTACTATACCGGGGATCAATCAAAAGTCAGTGGACGGTTAGGAACACCAAGGTACACAAAGGATTAGTAATGGAGATAATGTAAGGTATCAAAAAAGAGGTATTTCTTCATAAAACGAATCATAATAAGGACTTGAAATTGGTAGAAATGATCAAGTAGTACTTCCCTACGATTCCGATCTAGAGTATGCTCCTATTCACTGGTTAAAGAAATTACTATCAAGAACGAATTAATTCTTTATTTTATTTTTTAGTATCCTCCTCTGAGACAGAAGAACAGGAAAAAATAAATGGAATGCAGTAATTGAATGAATAATAAAAAAAGGGGATCCTTATTTATTCTTTTCTCTATCCATATTCATACATATCGAATTCTTATCACGATTCATGAACTAATGACTAATTCTTTTTATTTTGTATTGATTGATATAAGGAGTATTTTATTGAAATATTAAGTTATTACCGAACAAAGATAAATTTTTATTGTAAAGGATGAGATCAATTCGGAAGCATTTTTTTTCTTATTCTAGCAGACAGAATTTCATTGGTCTAATTTGGGACTTTCCGATGTATCTTTATTCTATCCATCCAAAGATGGTGATAATACTGAACCCGTCCTTACATTTTTTTGTGGCCATCGAGGAGCCGTATGAAGCTGAGGTCTCACGTACGGTTTTGAAATAGCGATGGGAACAGTGATGTTATTATCGACTATGATTATCTAACAGTTCAAGTACAGTTGATATAGTTGAAGCACAGTCAAAATATGGTTTTTGGGGGTGGAATCTGTGGCGTCAGCCTATAGGATTTATTGTTTTTCTAATTTCTTCTCTAGCCGAATGTGAGAGATTGCCCTTTGATTTACCAGAAGCGGAGGAGGAATTAGTAGCAGGTTATCAAACCGAGTATTCGGGTATCAAATACGGTTTATTTTATCTTGCTTCTTACCTAAATTTATTAGTTTCTTCATTATTTGTAACAGTTCTTTACTTAGGTGGGTGGAATTTACCTATTCCGTATATATCCATTTCTGAGCTTTTCGGAATAAAAAAAATCGCCGGCATTTTTGGAATGACAATGGGTATCCTTATTACATTAACTAAAGCTTATTTGTTTCTCTTCATTTCTATCACAACAAGATGGACTTTACCTAGAATGAGAATGGACCAGTTATTAAATCTTGGATGGAAATTTCTTTTACCTATTTCTCTAGGTAATCTGTTATTAACAACTTCTTCCCAACTTGTTTCATTATAAATAAGAGAATACGATAACACTATTTTAGATTCATAATCTCTATCAAACAAGAGAAAGAAACGTCAAATTTTTCATGTATATCTACAATATGTTCCCTATGGTAATTGGGTCCATGAATTATGGTCAACAAACAATACGAGCTGCAAGATACATTGGTCAAAGTTTCATAATTACCTTATCCCACACAAATCGTTTACCTGTAACTATTCAATATCCTTATGAAAAATCGATCACATCAGAACGTTTCCGGGGTCGAATCCACTTTGAATTTGATAAATGTATTGCTTGTGAAGTATGCGTTCGTGTATGCCCGATAGATCTACCCGTTGTTGATTGGAGATTTGAAAGAGATATTAAAAAGAAACAATTACTTAATTATAGTATAGATTTCGGGGTTTGTATATTTTGTGGTAACTGTGTCGAGTATTGTCCAACAAATTGTTTATCAATGACTGAAGAATATGAACTTTCTACTTATGATCGTCACGAATTGAATTATAATCAAATTGCTTTGGGTCGATTACCAATCTCAATAATTGGAGATTACACAATTCAAACAGTTATGAATTCGACTCAAATAAAAATAGACAAAGATAAACCCTTTGATTCAAGAACAATTACCAATTACTAAGATTTTGTTTTGATATAAAGGATCCAAGCTTTTTATTTTGGGTAGTCAGTAACTACAAATAAAAACTAATGATTGTTGAGAATCACTCTTTGATTTAAACTAAAAATATATTTTTAGTGATGATTTCGAAATAGCAAATTTCAAATACTTTTTTCTTTTTTTTTTTTCTTTCGGATAAATCTAAATAAAGTAAGGTTGGCCCGATCATTTTATCTATATCTACATTAATCCATATTCAAATTCAATTCAATTATAAATGTATCATATACAATATTATATACAAGAAAACAAAAATAGGGTAACCCCTTTTCCTTTCCTGGACCATTTATTTAGTAAAGTTAAAGTAAGGTCATGAAATAGTTAAAGTTATTTATTTTGTATTTTATACATAATGGATTTACCTGGACCAATACATGATATTCTTGTTGTATTTCTGGGGTCAATTCTTGTATTAGGGGGTCTGGGGGTAGTATTATTTACCAATCCAATTTATTCTGCCTTTTCATTGGGATTGGTTCTTGTTTGTATATCCTTATTCTATATTTCATCGAACTCCTATTTTGTAGCTGCCGCACAGCTCCTTATTTATGTGGGAGCCATAAATATCTTGATCATATTTGCTGTAATGTTCATGAATGGTTCAGAATATTCCAATAATTCCTATTTTTGGACCATTGGAGATGGGGTCACTTTGATGGTTTGTACAACTATTCTTTTTTCACTAATTACTACTATCCCAGATACGTCATGGTACGGAATTATTTGGACTGCAAGGTCAAACCAGATTATGGAACAGGACCTAATAAATAACGTTCAACAAATTGGGATTCATTTATCAACAGATTTTTATCTTCCGTTTGAACTCATTTCAATAATTCTTTTAGTTTCCTTGATAGGTGCAATTACTATGGCTCGACAATAAGCAATAAAAATACTTAACTTATAATGATTCTCAATTCTTAGAATTCTAACTAAATTCTAAATAAATAAATAGAAATTTTTAGTTAAATCTATCTACCGTCAATATCTTCTTTTGTTGTGTAATTGTTCTATTCTAATCAATTGAATCGATTAAATTGTTGTTCATATTGAAATGAATCGAGATTGATAAGGAGTTAGTCAATGATGTTTGAGCATGTCCTTTTTTTGAGTGTTTATTTATTTTCTATCGGTATCTATGGATTGATCACAAGTCGAAACATGGTTAGAGCGCTTATGTGTCTTGAGCTTATACTAAATTCGGTTAATATCAATCTTGTAACATTTTCTGATATATTTGATAGTCGCCAATTAAAAGGAGACATTTTCTCAATCTTTGTTATAGCCATTGCAGCTGCTGAAGCAGCTATTGGACTTGCTATTGTTTCGTCGATCCATCGTAACAGAAAATCAACTCGTATTAATCAATCGAATTTGTTGAATAATTAGTGATAATCATCATAGATAATTTAAATAAAGACACATAAAAATATTTAATAGAATTGAAATACTATTTTTTATTGAATTGCATTCAATAAAATGGAATTGCATTTTTATATTTATATTGAAATAATGATGACCGATTTGTTGGCCAATTAATTTTAATTCGCATGTGCAACTCGTATCATCATAATTGTTGAAACGAAAATCAAAGTGTCTTGACCTTTTCTCATAAACAGATTTTTTTAAGAAATATATTGATTATTTTTAATAAACCACTGTTTCGTCTGGTGTCTACAATATTACAATATATAATATATGATTCATTTACTAATAATTTGATTTGACCAGATCGAAAATCTTTTATGTTCAAAACTGTAATTTATAGATCCAATGTCACATTCAGTAAAAATTTATGATACATGTATAGGGTGTACTCAATGTGTACGAGCTTGCCCCACAGATGTATTGGAAATGATACCTTGGGACGGATGTAAAGCCAAGCAAATAGCTTCCGCGCCAAGAACCGAGGACTGTGTAGGTTGTAAAAGATGTGAATCTGCCTGCCCAACAGATTTTTTGAGTGTCCGTGTTTATTTAGGACCTGAAACAACTCGCAGCATGGCTCTATCTTATTGATACGTTACAAAAAACTCCACTTGAATCATTTGTGATTCCTCTTTACCGACAAAAGCCCGTGCTCGACAAAATATATTATTTTGAGGACGGGCTTTTCTGGTCAAAATGTATCTTGTCTTTATCACGAGTTATTTTCCTTGGTTAACAATACTTGTTGTTTTACCGATATTCGCGGGTTCCTCAATTTTCTTTTTCCCTCATAGAGGGAATAAGATGTTTAGGTGGTATACTATATGTATATGCTTATTAGAACTCCTTCTAACGACTTATGCATTCTGTTATCATTTCCAATTGGATGATCCATTAATGCAATTGAAGGAAGATTCTAAATGGATAGATGTTTTTGATTTCCACTGGAGACTAGGGATCGATGGACTTTCCATAGGACCCATTTTACTGACAGGATTTATCACTACTTTAGCAACTTTAGCAGCTTGGCCAATTACTCGAAATTCGCGGTTGTTCTATTTCCTGATGCTAGCAATGTACAGCGGTCAAATAGGATTATTTTCCTCTCGAGACTTTTTACTTTTTTTCATCATGTGGGAGTTAGAATTAATTCCTGTTTACTTACTTTTATCCATGTGGGGGGGAAAGAAACGTCTCTACTCGGCTACAAAGTTTATTTTGTACACTGCAGGGGGTTCTATTTTTTTCTTAATAGGAGTTCTAGGTATGGGTTTATATGGTTCCAATGAACCAACATTAGATTTTGAAAGATTAATTAATCAATCATATCCTGTGGCATTGGAAATAATATTCTATTTTGGCTTCCTTATTGCTTATGCTGTCAAATTGCCGATTATACCCCTACATACATGGTTACCTGATACCCATGGAGAAGCACATTACAGTACATGTATGCTTTTAGCTGGAATCCTATTAAAAATGGGCGCATATGGATTGATTCGGATCAATATGGAGTTACTACCCCACGCTCATTCTATATTTTCTCCTTGGTTGGTGATAATAGGAACAATGCAAATAATCTATGCAGCTTCAACTTCTCTTGGTCAACGTAATTTAAAAAAGAGAATAGCCTATTCCTCTGTATCTCACATGGGTTTCACAATTATAGGAATTGGTTCTATAACCGACATGGGACTCAATGGAGCTATTTTACAAATGCTCTCTCATGGATTTATTGGTGCTGCACTTTTTTTCTTGGCGGGAACGAGTTGTGATAGAACACGTCTTGTTTATCTCGAAGAAATGGGAGGGATATCTATCCCAATGCCAAAAACATTTACCATGTTCAGTAGCTTCTCGATGGCTTCTCTTGCATTGCCAGGAATGAGTGGTTTTGTTGCGGAATTTGTAGTATTTTTTGGACTAATTACTAGTACAAAATATCTTTTAATGTCAAAAATGCTAATTACTTTTGTAATGGCAATTGGAATGATATTAACTCCTATTTATTTATTATCTATGTTACGTCAGATGTTTTATGGATACAAGTTATTTAATATTCCAAACTCTAATTTTTGGGATTCTGGACTACGAGAACTATTTCTTTCAATCTGTATCTTTCTACCCGTAATAAGTATTGGTATTTATCCCGATTTTGTTCTCTCGTTATCAGTTGACAAGGTACACGCTATCTTATCCAATTATTATCATAGATAGTGTTTCATTAATGAAACGGAAGGAAAGTCTTATAATTCTTTGAATTTAATATTTTGAAAATCGTTTGCTGTAGTGTATAATGAAAAAAGAAATAAAATGAATAAGAATTGTAATTAGATACATCTCGAGTTTTTGAGAACCGTTTGAATCAAGGAATCATTCAAATTTAAATGGTTCTCAAAAACTCATAAAAACAAACTTTCGTTATATATGGAATGATGTTTTTATCTTATGTATTCTTCATGTAGTTTATTCAATTAGATGTTTATGTGAATGAACCATAACTATGTAGACCTATTCCTAATAGATTGATCCCAAAATAGCATATCCAAATTATAATAAATCCTATAGAAGCTACAAGTGCCGAATTCGTACCTTTCCAATTTGTATTTGTTCTAGTATGTAAATAAATCGCGAATATGGTCCAAGTAATAAATGCCCAAGTTTCCTTGGGGTCCCAATTCCAATAGGATCCCCATGCCTCATTAGCCCATACTGCTCCACAAAGAATACCTATGGTTAAAAAGGTAAACCCTAGACTAATGACACGATAACTCCAATAATCCAAACGCTCAGTTAACTGATATTTGTAATAATTTCGAAATGAAGGAAAAGAAGTGTTTTTAAAAACACTTCTTTTTTCATTCAAATATTCAATCTCACCAAAGAAAAATGACTTAATTAATAAATTATTGCTTTTACAAAAAATTTTTATGTTTTTTGGAAATGTAATCACTAGAAGAGCGACTGATAATAATGATCCGCATAAAAGAGCTGCATAGCTCAATAACATCATACTTACGTGCATCATTAACCACTGAGATTGTAGAGCAGGTACTAATATTGCGGATTGATGCATTTCAGTTGAAAGACCCGACATGGCAAAGCCTTGAGTAAAAATGGTACTTGGTGCAATTATTGTGCTTAAATCGTTTTTAAGGTTACGTATCTTGGGAATCATATGAATAATGAAGAAACTACACGAAAGGAAGATTAATGACTCGTATAAATTACTTAATGGAAAATGTCCCGAAGAAATCCAACGAGAAACTAATAATCCTGTTATAGAGAAAAAGGTAGCTATCATCCCTTTTTCTGATGAATCACGTAATCCTACAATTTTGTGGACTAATAAGGTCATCAAATGAATCATAATCACAATTGAAATGATCGAAAAAGAGATATGAGTTAATATATGTTCTAAAGTCGCAAATATCATAAAAGGGGTCCCATTACAGAATTGGAAATCGCGAATTGAATACGTTTTAGGATCTATTGTATCTCTTTTAGAAGATGCCGCCACTCGGACTCGAACCGAGATGCTTTAGCACTGCTTCCTAAGAGCAGCGTGTCTACCGATTTCACCACGGCGGCTTACTTGAAATAATAATAGTCAATTCATGTTGAATCGTCGAGATTCAAGGATTCAATATAGTTTAGGAAACATTAATTAGAATCAATGAATAAAGACTGGTTTGTGGTTTAAATATTTGAATCTTCAATAAAATACCTACCTAGGTAGTATCGTCGTGGGTTTTTTAACAATCAACTTTCATGTACTAGAAACTAAGTTTTCTCCAAACAGTTGGAACTCCATAGTTTTTTCTCGGTTGAGGTATAAAACTCGGTTGAGGTATAAAACTAAGAATTGTCTTTTTTTCTCTATTTTTTATGATTTTTTTTTTTCAATGAACAAAATCAAATAACTAGGATTTCATATCTATCACAATTTCATCATTAAATACAAATAATTTGTTATTTTTCTAATGATTTTGATACCTTAATATATTTAAATTAAAGTATTAATATTCTTTGTTGCGCATATAATTTATAATACCATTTACAAAACCAATTAAGTTTTGGGATAGGCATATAACAAAAGAGTTTCAATCTCTATCACAATTGTACTTTTCACAATAGAAAAGTACAATTGCGATAGGGAAAAAAATAATACTTAGAACCCAATATACAAAAAACTCTTATTCTATATATCACAGCAGTGAGTTCTAAGTAATATTGAGAAATTCAATACAGAAAAATACATTAGTTAACATTTATCTTACAAAATTTGAGGTTCTTTAGGCTATATCAATTGAGATTATTCTAAGACTTTATTATTTGTTTGTCGCACAAAAAAACTTTTTGAATGCCCGGTGGAAACCGATTTCGCTAAAGAAAAAGTTTTTACTGCAACTAAATATCCTTTTTTCTTCCAAATATTTCTACGAATACGTTTTTTTGACATAGAAGTACGTTTTTTTGGAACTGCCAT